GGCTCTATTATGGATTTCTAACCACATTTTCCATGGTGGGGCCTTCTTATCTCTTCTTTATCCGAGCTTGGGTTATAGAAGAAGGAGAAGAAAGAATCGAGAACGAGAAGAAGGTATCAGCAACAACAGGTTTTATTATGGGACAGCTCATGATGTTCATATCGATCTATTATGCGCCTCTGCATCTAGCGTTGTGTAGACCTCAGACACTAACTGTCCTAGCTCTACCATATCTTTTGTGGTATTTCTTCTCGAACACTCAATATTTCTTCTCGAACAATCAACAAAACTTTCTTGATTATGGATTGACTACCAGAAATTCAATGCAGAATCTTAGCATTCTGCGTAATCTTAGCATTCAATGGGTATTCCTGAATAATCTCATTTTTCAATTATTCAATCATTTCATTTTTCCAAGTTCAACCTTAGTCAGATTAGTCAACATTTATATGTTTCGATGCAACAACAAGATCTTATTTGTAACAAGTAGTTTTGTTGGTTGGTTAATTGGTCACTTTTTATTCACGAAATGGGTTGGATTGATATTTGTCTGGATACAGCAAAATCATTTTATTATATTTAATGTACTTAGTCGATCTACTATGTACATTAGTAAGTACATTAGTAACTACATTAGATCGAATAAGTACATTAGTAAGTTCATTAGTAAGTACATTAGTAAGTACATTAGTAAGTACCTTGTGTCAGACTTGATGTACCTTGTGTCAGACTTGAAGTACCTTGTGTCAGACTTGATAAATTCTCTGCCTCGAATCTTTAGTATTCTATTACTTACTACCTGTTTCTACATTTTAGGAAGAGTCCGGCTATTCGCTTATTTGGGGGTGATCCCGGGTTCGGATTCGGAGAATTGGAAGACGCTAAAATACTCAAAAATGGAAGAAAGAGATGGAGCAAAAGAAATAACTTCCGAAACGAAGTGGACTAAACAGGAAGAAGAGAAAAGGGAAGAGATCGGAGTGAATGGAAATTTCTTCTGGTTTGACAAATTAATTACTTTTTTTCTTTTCGACTATACACACTGGAGGCAACCATATAGATTTATATCAAACGATGCTCTACTAAAAAACATGTCACAATATTATTTTTCTAACTGTATAAGTGATGGAAACGAAAGAATTTCTTTTACAGCTTCACCCCATGTATCCGCTTTTTTGCAAAAGATACGAAGAAATATATCTACATTCAAAAAGAAAAAAAAAATATCTTCTGGTGAATTTACTAATGATTGGGATTACAATAATGAAAAAAAAAATAAAAATATCATTAACGAGTTTATATATAGAGTAAAAACTCTAGATAACAAATCTATTGGTATGAATACATTCGAAAAAAGGACTAGATTGTATAGGGAGAAAAGTAACAAAAAATACATAGAAAGTTTACATGATCCCTTATTAGGTGGACCAATGCGGTCAACTAATTTTAAAATGATCTTGTTCCACTTTTTTAGAAAAAAGGGTCTAATAAAACCAGATACTTTCAATATCAAAAGAACAAATCTATGGGGGATCCAAAAAAAAAGATGGAAAATGATTTCGCAAATCCAAAATAAAATATTTTTTATAATTATACTTAATAATTTTGAACAATCTAGTAATTCCAAAAAGGAAAGAAAAATACCAATAGATTTTCAATTAGATTTTAGATCTTTTGGTTCAAAGAAAAGAAAAAAAATTCTCAAGAGTTTTTTGATCTATTTTCTTTACGATATAAATCTTGAGAATAAAAAAACTAAGAATAATAAAATTAAAAGAAATATTCCTAAATTAAAAACACTAATAACACTAAACCTACTACTAAGTAAAAAAGTTATTCGACATTCATACGAAATAATGCAAAATTGCTTGGAAATCAATAGAGGAAAAAAAGAGTTTCTTTACAGTGTACGAAGAACCAAACATCTATTTATTTTGTTCGACCCTGCATATAAATTACCAGAAGAAGACACTTTGACTTTAAATTTCTCATCCGACCATATTCATAATCCTCTGAAAGCCTGTGAAATTGATATAGTAACTTTTTCTAAAAAACCGTTCCATGGTCGAGGTATAGTATTCTCTTGTATGCGAGCACGACGACGCAAAATAGGTAGTAGGAGACTGTTTCAATTAAGGGCACATTCTTTACTCTTTTTAGACAGAATATACGTATTTTTGCAGAAAACCTTTCTGTTTTTTGCAAGGCTGATAAGAAAACTGATAAGAATACTGGTTATAGATATAACATATAATTTGCTATATAAAAAGTTTCTAACTTCAATATTTAAAAAGAAAGAAGTCAAAATTTCGATTTCTAGTAAGGAAATTAATAAAATTTCAGATTTTGATAAAAAAAAAAAGGAAATCAAAGCGAAATTTGAATCGCCGGAAGAGCGTAAGAAAAGACTAGAAAAACTAGGTCAAGATCCAATGATAAGAAGGGCAAAGTCAGAAAAAACCTTTGTCTGGGAAACTGTTCCAGGTCTTCAATTTCTAAGGAGTTGTAATTTACTAGCTCACTCGTTTTTTAGAAAAAAAGTTTTAATACCGTCATTAATAGTAGTTAAAAATAGCATTCGTAAACTATTTTTTCAAGAGCCCGAATGGTCCCAGGATTACGAAGATTTGGAAAAAGAAGTCCATATAATATGTGACTATTTTGGAGATGAATTCCCAATCCAACAGTTGGAATTCGAGCAATTAACATTCGGTATTCAAATGAAAATAGTCTATCCTTTTCGTTTAAAAACAACACACGAACCTACTATAGCTTCTAAGAAGAGAGAGAAAAAGCAAGCGAAAAAACCTAACATGTGTTTTTTAACATATTTGGGAACAGAAATTGAACGGCCCTTTGATACTAGTCGCGAGGGACGAGACTTTATCCTTTTTCAACTTACTGAACCGGTCTTTGACGAATTAAAATTTCAAATTATAAAGTTGACAAAACACTTTCTAAAAAAACTAAAGAAAACTCGATTTGCAAAAAAACTAAAGACAAATCCATTTGTAAAAAAAATAAAAACCCACTTTTTAACAACACGAAATCAAAAGAATAGAATGAAATTACGAGAACTAGAAAAATTGACTGAATCTAAAAAAGGAGAACTAGAAAAATGGATTGACTATAAAAAAGAAAAAGATTTACTAATCCATTTTGATAAACGGATGATTCAAAAAATTTCGACCAAAATAAAAGATATGGATGATACATCAAGCGAAATAAAAAATCAAATAGAAAAAATTACAAAAGAAAAAAACCAAAAATTTCGAACTTCAGAAATCTATATTAGTTCTAAGAAAATAAGTTATAATGGTAAAGAATTCCAATTAAAATCGTCAAAAAATCTTTTGCAGATATTTAAAAGACGAACTACTAGATTAGTTCGTAAATCAAAGTTTTTTAGAAAAATTTTGATTGAAAGGATATACATAGAAATCCTTCTAGGTATGACTAAAATACCTAGGAAGGGGGCACAACTTTTTCTTGAATCAAGAATAAAAATCTTTAATAAAAAAATTTATAAGAATGAAGGCAATGATAAAAACATTGAGAAAACAAATCAAAATACTATTCCGTTTCTTTCACTTATAAAAAAATCACTAAAACTACTAAATAAGGATAAAAATTTTTATGACATATCTTCATTGTCACAAGCATATGTATTTTTTAAATTATCTCAAAGTAAAATTCCTAACTTATATAAATTAAGACCTGTCCTTCAATATTCCGGAACATCCCTTTTTCTTAAAAATGAAATAAAAAATGAAATAAAAGATTTGTTTGGAACCAAAAGTTTATTTCATTTCGAATTAAAAGAGAAAAATTCTCCAAATTTTGGAATCAATCAATGGAAAAACTGGTTAAGAAGTCATTATCACTATAAATATAATTTCTGCCAGATTACATGGTCTAAATTAAAAAAACTACAAAAATGGAAAAATCGAATCAATGAACGCCGTATGGTTCAAAATAAAGATTTAAACAATTTGGACAAATTTAATGTATATGAAAAAGATCAATTAAAGAAAAAAAAAAATTATTTTGAAGCAGACTCATTTTCGAATTCCCAAGAGAATATTCAAAAATATTATAACTATAATCTTTTATCATATAAATTTATTAATTATAACAATAAGAAAGATTTGTATAGTTCATCAGTACAAAGATCCCTACTCCAAGTAAATAATAAAAATCGTTTTTATAAGACAGATCGAAATGAAATATTCAATGTCCCTAGACTAAATAATTCTATATCAAAACATGATATTTTCCGACCAACTAGAAAATTTTTTGATTGGAGAATTCTCGATCTTTGTCTTAGCAAGAGGATCGATATTGATTCATGGATCGATACCAGAATCGGACATAAAAACAATGCTACGGATGGGACTTATAAATCTCCAATAATTGTTCCTAGTAAAGAGCTTTTTGAAAATGAAGATCTTTCTTTTGTTAAAATTCTTAAAACTAACGAAGTGGGAAGGGAAGCCAATTCATCCAATAAAAAAAAACACATTTTTAATTGGATGGGAATGAATGAAGGGATGGGAATGAAGGAAGAAATACAAAATCATCCCCTATGCGATTTGGAATTGTGGTTCTTTCAAAAATTGTTTATACTTCTCACCATATATAATAAAAACCCGTGGGTAATACCAAAAAAATCACTTGTTTATGAAACTGAAATTTTGAATGACGAAAAACCAGAAATGCAAACATTGCAAGAAGTACGATCTTTGATATTACAAATAAATAAGAAATTGTATACGGAAACAGGGGGGAAACTATCCCAAAGTGATATAGAAGCTATTATATACAATAGAATGTACAATGACAAAAAAAATCAAAAAGAGGGTCTGTCAAAGGATGACATAAAATGGATTTTGAGATATCAAACTGACAAAGAAAAAGAAGAAAATGAAAAAAAAGAAAATTTTTTTCTTCGTGAAATGCAATTTCAGAGGGAGATAGAGCGAGTTTCACAACCTCATGAGAATGAATTTTTTATGCCGATGTTTTTGTATGGTCAAAATAACTGCAGGTTGTATTTCCGTCGCCAACTAAATTTTCTTATGAAAATGTGGACTTTTTTGATAAAATTAAACGCTCCACAACCACTTATGTGTGGCTCTATTGACAAAGGGGAAGTGGACCTGAATCTGTTATTCGCTATTCAAAAAAAAGTTCTTTTAGACATTTCCTATTGGGGAGTATTAGATTTCGAAGGGTTTGATTTTTTTCAATTGGATGGCGATTCTATTATATATAAGACAGTAAGAATTTCATTGGTTCATAAGAGCGAACAAGAAATGAATCCAAGAGACAGAGAAAAACAGTATGTTGTGATCGAACCTATTCAAAGCCACAAAAAAAGTAAAACTGGCAACAGAAAGAAAAAAAATGATTCTGATTTACTTATTCCTGAAAATCTGTTATCCTCTAAACGTTGTAGGGCATTGCGAATTCTAATTTCTTTCAATTCAAAAAATAGAAATAGAAGAAATAGTCAGAGTCTCCTAAACAGCGAAAATTTCAATGATAATAACATAAAAAACTACGATCAAATACTGGATAAAAGCAAAGATCTTTATCTCTATAAAAATAACCTCATTAAATTAAAGTTTTTTCTTTGGCCTAATTATCGATTAGAAGATTTAGCTTGTATGAATCGATATTGGTTTGGTACCAATAATGGCAGTCGGTTCAGTCTGATAAGGATACATAGATATCCTCCGTTGAAACCTCGGTGAGGTTCTTTTTTTTGTTCAGTCTCCATATCATGTCTGATTTAATATATGAAAATATGAAAAATATATGAAAATATGAAAACAAGAAAGCGTACACATGTATTTATATTGTTTTCCATTATTGATACATGTAAGTAAACGATGTATGAATTAGATCGAAAAAGAAATCAATGGAACTTTTTTACTTTTGTAAAATTGGATTTACTTTTTTTTTTTTATTTTCAAATTAATTTGAAATTAGAGAAATTATTTTTTTTTTTTTTTTTTTTTTTCTATTTTGCATTGTAAACGACGAAATCGTCTTTTTGTCTGTGTATGCGAGTAACTAAACAAATTGACAAATGGAATTGATTAATGATCCATTTTATTTCACAAAGTTAGGAATTCCTAACTTTGTGAAAATTATTATGATTGCGTATACTCAATTCAAAATTATGTATACTCAATTCAAAGAACCTGACATTCTTTTTACTGATGAATAAAAATATTCAAATAAAAAAAATATTTAGTTAAAGGGGGGTTAATTTTATGATAAAAAATTCATTTATCTCAGGTATTTCACAAGAAGAAAAAGAAGCAAAGAAGGGATCCGTTGAATTTCAAATAATAAGTTTAACTAATAAAATAAGAAGACTTACTTCACATTTTGAATTACATAAAAAAGACTATTTATCTCAAAGAGGTTTACGAAAAATTCTAGGAAAACGCCAACGACTTCTGTCATATTTGTCAAAAAAAAATAAAGTAGGTTATAAAGAATTAATTAGTCAATTGGATATTCGGGAGTCAAAAATGCGTTAAATTGAAGAGTCTTTTTTTTTGAATTATTTGATTTATTAGATCTGGAATTTTGTTTTGCGAACCTTTTTTTTTGTTTTCAATAATTCATGAAACAATGAATCGAGGAAACCCCTATGAATGTACCAGCCAAAAGAGAGGGCCTTATGATAGTCAATATGGGCCCCCACCACCCATCAATGCATGGTGTTCTTCGACTCATTGTTACTCTAGATGGTGAAGATGTTATTGATTGTGAACCCATATTAGGTTATTTACACCGAGGAATGGAAAAAATTGCGGAAAACCGAACAATTATACAATATTTGCCTTATGTAACACGTTGGGATTATTTAGCAACTATGTTCACAGAAGCAATAACAGTAAATGGGCCAGAACAATTGGGAAATATTCAAGTACCTAAAAGAGCCAGCTATATCAGAGTAATTATGTTGGAATTGAGTCGTATAGCTTCTCATCTCTTATGGCTTGGTCCTTTTATGGCCGATATTGGCGCGCAGACCCCTTTCTTCTATATTTTTAGAGAAAGAGAGTTAATATATGATTTATTCGAAGCTGCCACTGGTATGAGAATGATGCATAATTTTTTTCGTATCGGAGGAGTAGCAGCTGATCTACCTCATGGCTGGATAGATAAATGTTTGGATTTCTGTGATTATTTTTTAAAGGGAATTGATGAATATCAAAAACTCATTATGACAAATCCTATTTTTTTACAACGAGTTGAAGCAGTAGGTATTATTGGTCCAGAAGAAGCAATAAATTGGGGTTTATCAGGACCGATGCTACGAGCTTCTGGAGTACAATGGGATCTTCGTAAAGTTGATCATTATGAATCTTACGATGAATTTGATTGGGAAATTCATTGGCAAAAAGAAGGAGATTCATTAGCTCGTTATTTAGTTCGAATTGGCGAAATGGCAGAATCTATCAAAATTATTCAACAGGCTCTGGAAGGAATTCCGGGGGGGCCCTATGAGAATCTAGAAACCCGATCCTTTGCTAGACAAAGGGATCCAAACTGGAACGATTTTGAATATCGATTCATTAGTAAAAAAGCTTCTCCTACTTTTGAATTGCCGAAACAAGAACTTTATGTGAGAGTCGAAGCTCCAAAAGGCGAATTGGGAATTTTTCTGATAGGTGATCAGAGCGGTTTTCCTTGGAGGTGGAAAATTCGCCCACCGGGTTTTATCAATTTACAAATTCTTCCTCAATTAGTTAAAAGAATGAAATTGGCCGATATTATGACAATCCTAGGGAGTATAGATATCATTATGGGAGAAGTTGATCGTTAAAATGATAATGGATATAAGAGACATAATTGAAACAACAGAAGTACAAGTTATTAATTCTTTTTCCAGATTTGGATCTTTAAACGAGATCTATGGAATTCTATGGATACTTTTTCCTATTACGACTCTTGTAGTGGGAATCACGATAAGTGTTCTAGTAATTGTGTGGTTAGAAAGAGAAATATCTGCCGGATTACAACAACGTATTGGACCTGAGTATGCCGGTCCTTTGGGAGTTCTTCAAGCTCTAGCGGACGGTACAAAATTACTTTTCAAAGAGAATCTTTTACCATCTAGAGGGAATACGCGTTTATTCAGTCTCGGACCGGCCATAGCAGTCATATCAACTCTATTAAGCTATTCAATAATTCCTTTTAGCTATCCACTTATTTTAGCTGATCTAAATATTGGTATTTTTTTATGGATTTCCATTTCAAGTATTGCTCCTATTGGGCTTCTTATGTCCGGATATGGATCAAACAATAAATATTCCTTTTTAGGTGGTCTACGAGCTGTTGCTCAATCAATTAGTTATGAAATACCATTAACTCTCTGTGTATTATCCATATCTCTACGTGCGATTCGTTGAAACAGAAACTTTTCCCTATTACTTTCTTTTTATTTATTATTTCTATTTAGTATATTTCAATATAGTATATTTCTATTTATTTTTTCTTTAGGAAGAAAGTAAAATGAATTGAATAGATATTTTCAGTTTTTTATTCATCATTTTCATTGATGAAGTCAATTGGATAGTTATATGAGTGAAAGAAAACCGCTTCCTAATTTGCAGTAAAAAAATGGAGACTTCTTTCCTATGTACAAGAGTCAAGTAAAAATAAGAAGACAAAAGACAAAATAGTTTTGCCCAAGATTGGTTGATTCGTCATCCTGGCTTGAAGCGGGCCAAAAAGATCAACGGTAGTGGGTTTTCACTATCAGTTATAGCCAGTACAAGAATGCTACCTGGTGATTTTGAAAAAAAAAAAATGAGTGGATGGCTAGGAACACAAAGATACACAAAGGATTAGTAAGAGAGATTCGAAAAATTATCCAAAAGAAAGGATATTTTTCATAATATGAAAAAAGAATATAATCTAAATTGAGGCTTTAATTTGGTAGAAATGAGCAGGCAGTACTCCTCATGATTCCGATCCAGAGTTTTCCCCTACCCGCCAATTACGTAAATGACTGTCCGAAACGAAAGAATCCTTTCCTTTTTATATAAATAAAGTCCCCTCTTTTCCGAAAGAAGAAGAGGAACGAAAAAACTCGAATTTCTAATTAAATTAAAAAAAAAAAGAGAGATTTTTTCTTTCTTTACTATATTAATATTAATAGAGATCAAATATGTGTCATAATGGATAAACTAGTAAAAAGTAAAATGTCTAATTTTTTTCGTAATCTAAAATAATAAGTTGAAATATCTATTGGTAGTTTTCAATTTTTACAAAGAATATTTTTACTTTTTATTTATTTATTATTTCTATTTTATATTTATTATTTATGTTATTATTATTATTATAATTATTTCTAAGTAGTATTTTATTCAAAGATTTACGCTATTACTCAAGAAAGAAAATTTGAATTTTTAAAGGATAAGATAAATTCAGAAGTCTTTTTTTTTTTAGTATTATGACAGACAGAATTTCATTGGTCGAATTTGAAGATGCCCGAAACATTTTTATCCTCTCTATCCTACCTACAAATATCTCAAGATAACTAATACAATTGGGCCTTTATATTTTTCTGGCCTTAGAGGAGCCGTATGAGGTGAAAATCTCATGTACGGTTCTGGACTAGCGATGGGAACAGTGATGTTATCACCGACTAGGATTATCTAACAGTTTAAGTACAGTTGATATAGTTGAAGCGCAATCAAAATATGGTTTTTGGGGGTGGAATTTGTGGCGTCAACCTATAGGGTTTATCATCTTTTTTATTTCTTCCTTAGCAGAATGCGAGAGATTGCCCTTTGATTTACCAGAAGCAGAAGAAGAATTAGTAGCAGGTTATCAAACCGAATATTCGGGCATTAAATTTGGTTTATTTTATGTTGCTTCCTATCTAAATTTATTAGTTTCTTCATTATTTGTAACAGTTCTTTACTTGGGTGGTTGGAATATTTCTATTCCGTACATATCACTTCATGAACTTTTTCAACTAACTAAAGTAAGTGGAGTTTGTGAAACAACACTTGGGATTTTGATTACATTGGTTAAAACTTATTTGTTCTTGTTCATTTCTATCACAACAAGATGGACTTTACCGAGACTAAGAATGGATCAACTTTTAAATCTTGGATGGAAATTTCTTTTACCTATTTCTCTCGGTAATCTATTATTAACAACTTCTTTCCAACTCTTTTCACTATAAAGGAATGCTTTTCTATAGCCCCGACTTGTCTCAAAAAGAGAAAGAAACAAACATAAAATTATTCATAGATAGTCACAATATGTTCCCTATGGTAACTGGGTTTATTAATTATGGTCAACAAAGCATACGCGCTGCAAGGTACATTGGTCAAAGTTTCCTTATTACCTTATCGCATGCAAATCGTTTGCCTGTAACGATTCAATATCCTTATGAAAAATTAATCATATCAGAGCGTTTTCGCGGCCGAATCCATTTTGAATTTGATAAATGCATTGCCTGTGAAGTATGTGTTCGTGTATGTCCTATAGATCTCCCTGTTGTTGATTGGAAATTGGAAACTTTGATTCGAAAGAAACGCTTGCTTAATTACAGTATTGATTTTGGAATTTGTATATTTTGTGGCAATTGCGTTGAGTATTGCCCAACAAATTGCTTATCAATGACTGAAGAATATGAGCTTGCTAGTTATGATCGTCACGAATTGAATTATAACCAAATTGCTTTAGGTCGTTTACCAATGTCAATAATTAACGATTATACAATTAGAACTATTTTGAATTCACCTGAAAATAATAAATAAGGTTCCTTTAATTAAAAAAACAAGAAATTTTTAATTACACTTATTCAACCAAAATTTAGTTTTGATTTAAAGAAGTATTAAAAGAAAAGGAATATTTCAAAGAAAAAAATGGGTTTATTTCATTTTGTTTGGGCAATAATTTTGTTTGGTCAATAAAAGAAATAACTAGAAAAATTCAAAATACCATTTATTTCTATTTAGTTTATTTCTACTTAGTTAATATGAATTAGTTAGGGAAAATAATTTCATTATTCAATTTGGATTTAAAATCCATCGTATTAATATATCTGTAATCCATCATTATTTTGAAATGTAAAATTTTGAATTCAATTCCTTTTTTTTTTTATTTTCAAGAAAAAATGAGAGTAGTCCAATAACTCTATATCTGCAGTAATTTACATCTGCAATAATTTCCACCCCTTACCTTAGGATTTATTTGAATTTTAATTCAATTAGGTAGGACTATTATAAAATAATAAAAAATCTACAACAAATAATAATAAAGTTTTTCCTGGTCGGGTCAATAAGTTCATGAAAAAACTATTTTCTTTTTTATCTCTAATTTTCCGTACAATGGATTTGCCTGGACCAATACATGATTTTCTTTTAGTCTTTCTCGGATTAGGTCTTATATTTGGAGGGATGGGGGTGGTATTCCTTACCAACCCAATTTATTCTGCCTTTTCATTAGGATTCGTTCTTGTTTGTATATCATTATTCTATATTTTATCAAACTCCCAGTTTGTAGCTGCTGCACAGCTCCTTATTTATGTGGGAGCTATAAATGTTTTAATTTTATTTGCTGTGATGTTCCTGAATGGTTCAGAATATTCCAAAGATGAAAATCTTTGGAATGTAGGGGATGGGGTTACTTCCTTAGTTTGTACAAGTATTTTTGTTTCACTAATTAGTGTTATTCTGGATACGTCATGGTATGGAGTTATTTGGACTACAAGAACAAACCAGATTATAGAGCAAGATTTAATAAGTAATAGTCAACAAGTTGGAATTCATTTATCAACAGATTTTTTTCTTCCATTTGAATTCATTTCAATAATTCTTTTAATTGCTTTGATAGGTGCCATTGCTATGGCCCGTCAGTAAAAATTTTTTATAATTAAAAACCACAATCCAAATTAAACTTTGTTCTATCTTATCACATCTATTTTACTTCAATTTATTTGAAATTAGATTTGAAGATTATTCATTTATAAATTAGATTCTTTTATTTGATTTATTAACAATATTTTTTTTCAGCCTTTGTGATATTTTTATTCTAGTCAACCGAATCTCTTAATGTTGAATTCTTGTTCCTATTGACAGAAAGAAGGGAAAAACTAATAAGGAGTTGGTGGATGATGCTCGAAAATGTACTTATTTTGAGTGCTTATTTATTTTCTATTGGTATCTATGGATTGATCACGAGTCGAAATCTGGTTAGAGCCCTTATGTGTCTTGAACTTATCTTGAATGCAGTTAATATAAATTTTGTAACATTTTCTGATTTTTTTGATAGTCGACAATTAAAAGGAAATATTTTCTCAATTTTTGTTATAGCCATTGCAGCCGCTGAAGCAGCTATTGGGCTGGCTATTGTTTCGTCAATTTATCGTAACAGAAAATCAATCCGTATCAATCAATCGAATTTGTTGAATAAGTAATCTTAATAATATTCTACGTAATAATATAAAATAGAATATTTAGCAACTCGAATTGGCATACACGATACGTAAGATCTTATCTTGTTTATAAAAACGTAAGAAATTAAAGTATTTTAGCTCTATCTCATGAGCCAATCCGGAATTTTGAATAGAAAAAAAAATTCCGGTAAATCATTGATTCATCTGGTATCTGGTATTTCAATATATCATTGATTTAGAAATTGACTAGATCGAAAATTTATGACGTTCAAAAAAAAATGGGGAGATCAAAATGTCACATTCAGTAAAGATTTATGATACATGTATAGGGTGTACTCAATGTGTCCGAGCTTGTCCCACAGATGTATTAGAAATGATCCCCTGGGACGGATGTAAAGCTAAGCAAATTGCTTCTGCTCCAAGAACAGAGGACTGTGTTGGTTGTAAAAGATGTGAATCCGCCTGTCCAACAGATTTTTTGAGTGTTCGAGTTTATTTATGGCATGAAACAACCCGAAGCATGGGTCTAGCTTATTGAGACTCTCCATAAAAATCCACTTGAATAGAGCTTTCTTTTTTGTTTACCGACAAAAACCCGTGCTCGAAAATACTAAATACTAATAAGAATTTAATAATTTCGGTCACGGGTTTTTCTGGTCCAAGTATATCTTGTTTTTACCACGAATTCTTTTCCTTGGTTAACACTATTTGTAATTTTACCGATATCTTCGGGTTTCTTAATTTTCTTTTTCCCTCATAAGGGAAATAAAATAATTCGATTGTATACTTTATTTATTTGTATTTTTGAACTCCTTTTAATGACTTATGCATTTTCATATTATTTCCAATTGGATGATCCCTTAATCCAATTACCAGAGGATTATAAATGGATCAATTTTTTTGATTTTCACTGGCGATTTGGAATAGATGGGCTCTCTCTAGGACCTATTTTCTTGACAGGGTTTATTACAACTTTAGCTACTTTAGCGGCTCGGCCAGTTACTCGGGATTCCCGCTTATTCCATTTTCTGATGTTAGCAATGTATAGCGGTCAAATAGGATTATTTTCTTCGCAAGATATTTTACTTTTTTTTATTATGTGGGAATTAGAATTAATTCCCATTTATCTACTTCTAGCCATGTGGGGGGGAAAGAAGCGCCTATATTCATCTACAAAGTTTATTTTGTATACTGCGGGAAGCTCGGTTTTTTTATTAATGGGAGCTTTTGGTATCGCTTTATATGGTTCCAATGAACCAACATTCCATTTTGAAACATTAGCCAATCAACCCTATCCCGTGGCCATAGAAATACTATTCTATATTGGATTTCTTATTGCTTTTGCTGTCAAATCACCGATTATACCCTTACATACATGGTTATCAGATACCCATGGAGAAGCACATTATAGTACTTGTATGCTTCTGGCCGGAATCTTGTTAAAAATGGGAGCATATGGATTAGTTCGAATCAATATGGAATTATTGCCCCACGCCCATTCTATATTTTCTCCTTGGTTAGTAATAGTAGGTGCAATCCAAATAATCTATGCCGCTTCAACATCTTTTGGTCAGCGAAATTTAAAAAAAAGAATAGCTCATTCTTCTGTATCTCATATGGGGTTCATACTTCTAGGAATTTCCTCTATAAGCGATCTGGGACTCAACGGAGCCATTTTACAAATAATATCCCATGGATTTATTGGCGCTGGACTTTTTTTCTTGGCAGGAACGAATTATGATAGAAGACGTCTTGTTTATCTTGACGAAATGGGTGGACTGGGTATCTCAATGCCAAAAATATTCACGCTGTTCAGTATTTTATCACTAGCCTCCCTTGCATTACCGAGCATGAGCGGTTTTTTTTCGGAATTGATAGTTTTTTTTGGTATAATTACTGCCAAAAAATATCTTTTAATGTCAAAAATAATAATTTGTTTTGTAATGGCAGTTGGAATGATATTAACTCCTATTTATTTATTATCTATGGTACGCCAGATGTTCTATGGATACAAGCTATTTAATGGCAAAAACTCTTATTGTTTTGATTCTGGTCCGCGGGAATTATTTGTTTCCCTTTCGATCCTTCTGCCTGTAATAGGTATTGGTATTTATCCGGATTTCGTTTTCTCATTATCAGTTGACAAAGTAGAAGCTATTATATCTACCTATTTTTATAATTAAAATGACTCTTTTTATAATTCAAATTTTTTTTCTATTCTAATTAGAATAGAATTCTAATTAAAACGCTATTTTGGTTTCGGAATTGAAAAAAAAAAAAAAAATAGAAAATAGTTCTCCGATGAAAAAACTTCTTTCTTCTGTTAATTTCTATTTAAGTAAAAAAAAGTAATTGTAACCAGATATTTTTTTTTTCATTTGTGCGAACCTTTTGAAATCATTGAAATCATTCTATTACTTGATTACTTGATTCAAAAGGTTCTCGGCGACTTACCTGAAGCTTCTTCTATACTATATATGCTAACGTATGGTTCTATTCTTCAAACCTTTTTTTTTTTTCACCTCAATTCGATATTAATGTAAGTGAACCATAACTATGTAACCCTATTCCTAATAAATTAACCCCAAAATAGCATATCCAAATTATAAGAAAACCAATAGAAGCGACAATTGAGGAATTGAATCCTTCCCAATTTTTTCGAGTATGGAAATAAATCGCAAATATGGCCCAAGTAATAAACGCCCAAGTTTCCTTTGGATCCCAATTCCAATATGATCCCCATGCTTCATTAGCCCAGACAGCTCCTGAAAGGATTCCTATAGTTAAAAAGACAAATCCTACACTAATAATACGATAACCCCAATGATCTAATTGTTGAATCAATTGGAACCTATAATAATTCCAAGAAGAAAGAAAACAAGTAGTTCTGAAAATTTTGCGGCTTTCCATCTCATATTGGATCTGATCAAAGGAAAATATATTATTTAAGAAATTCTTCCTTATATCAACAATTCTTAGGACTTTTCGAAATCGAATTACTAGAAGTGCTACTGCTAATAATGATCCACATAAAAGAGCTGCATAACCCAATACCATCATACTTACGTGCATCATTAACCACTGGGATTGGAGAGACGGTACTAACATTTCGGATTGATGCATGTCAGTTAAAAGACCTGAAGTAGTAAAGCCTTGGGTAAAAAAAATACTTGGCGAAGTTATTGCGCTTAAAAAATTTTTATGTTTTTTGAAATAGGGACCCATATGAATAATACAAAAAACCCAGGAAAGAAAAATTAATGATTCATATAAATCGCTTAGTGGTAAATGTCCCGAAAAAATCCAACGAGTAACTAATAATCCTGTTATACAGAAAAAAATAGGTATCATGCCCTTTTCTGACGAATCACATAGTCCTACAAATTCATCGATTAATAAGCTTATCAAATGAATTGTAATTACAATTGAAATCACTGAAAAAGATATATGAGTTAATATATGTTCTAAAGTCGAAAATATCATAACAATTCTTAAAAAGGTTAAAAAGGTTAAATTCCCTCAATTTTATATGGAATTTCAATCAGAAATTGAATTTATTATAGAACTTATTGTATCTTTTTGAAAATAAAAAGATATTATGCCGCCACTCGGACTCGAACCGAGATGCTCTAGCACTGCTTCCTAAGAGCAGCGTGTCTACCGATTTCACCATAGCGGCTTGCTCGAAATCATACTAACCCATTTTTATTTAATCGTCGAGCTTGAAGGAGTTAATTTAATGAAATATTTTTTTAGTAAATATTAAAATTACTGAATTCAAATTGTTTTAATTAATTAAATTAAATTCAAATAGGGATTTGAACTTTCTCCTAATCATCCTTATTGTTATCATCTTTAGTATCATTTAGTATCTCCATTTTAGTTAACTTAACAATTGTATTTTCTTTATGATTCCAATTTCAGTACTACACTTCAAAAAGAATTACAAAAGAAGTTTGAAACTTAATCAATTATTGTTAAAAACTTTTTTTTTTGAACTTATTAGATCTATTTTTTTTTATTTCTTTAAATAGTATAAATAGATAGAAATAGTCTAATAGAAAAAAAAGCTAAAAAACTTATTACGATTACTTTTAGAATTTTTTTTAGAAGTGGAATTCTAATTGGGAAAAACAGGGCGATGGGGGTTTCGATTTTCCCCATCGCGGAACTGATAGAAGCTCCTAGTGGACCTTTGTGTCTTTCCCTTTTTTTTTTTTCTTTTTTGCAAACAAAAAAGTCCTGTTTTAGAATTTCGTCAATAGACAAAAGACCTTTTCAATTTAGAATTAAATGTATCTATAGAAATTTTTTATTTCTATTATAAATAATCATAAAGGAAATTTTTTCTCATGTCAAGCCCAGTCATACTATCCCGACGTTTGATTTTTTATTTGTTGCACAAAAAAACTTTTTGAATTACCAGTAGAAAGAGATTTCGCTAAGGACAAAGCTTTCAAGGCTGCCCAATATCCTTTTCTTTTCCAAATATTTTTTCGAATACGTTTTTTTGATATAGAAGTACGTTTTTTTGGAACTGCCATTCAAAAATAAAAGAATTTTCTTATTGTTATGCTTGGATGTGAAAGACATCTATTATTCAAAAAAAGAATTGTTCTTTACTATTACTATTCATTATCTAGTTAGTGTCTCAATTCTACTATTTTCATAAAATTCATAAAATAAGAAAAAGTATTCTCTATTTTGCTTTCTTTTTCGTCGTACTATATGAATGAATACTTATAAGTTATTTATGAGTTCTATAAAAATGGAGTACTCCTTTTCTTATTTTGCTACAATTCTTTATCGTTCACTCTAGGTGTTCTAAAATTTAAGTCAAATTTTACATATGTTTTTTTTATTTATTATTTCTTATTAGTATTCGTTTTTATCTTTTATTCGTATTAGTTTTTGACTGACTTCTTAAATTTACAAATCTAACAAAGAAGGTTGATGAATGAGGAACAAGAAAGAATAAATTTTTAATATTCATTTTAAATAATAAGATTTTTTTTATGGAATGTACATATCAATATTTATGGATCATCCTTTTTATTACACTCCCTGTAACTATCTTAATAGGAGGGGGGCTTCTCCTTTTTCCGCAAGCAACAAAAAAACTTCGTCGTATATGGGCTTTTCCGAATGTTTTAGTGTTAAGTATAGTTATGGTTTTTTCGACCCGTCTTTTTTTTTACCAAATAAATAGCAGTTCTATCTATCACTATGTATGGTCATGGACTATCAATAATGATTTTTCTTTAGAGTTTGGACTCTTGATTGACTCACTTTCTTCTATTTTATCAATATTAATTAGTACAGTTGGAATTCTCGTCCTTTTTTATAGTGACAATTATATGTCTCATGATCAAGGCTATTTGAGATTTTTTGCTTACATGAGTTTTTTTAATACTTCAATGTTGGGATTGGTTACTAGTTCTAATTTGATACAAATTTATATTTTTTGGGAATTGGTTGGAATGTGTTCTTATCTATTAATAGGCTTTTGGTTTACGCGACCTATTGCATCAAATGCTTGTCAAAAAGCATTTGTAACTAATCGTGTAGGGGATTTTGGGTTATTATTAGGAATCTTAGGTCTTTATTGGCTAACGGGTAGTTTTGAATTTCAGGATTTGTTCGCAATGGTCAATAATTTGATTTATAACAACGAGGTTAATGTTTTATTTGTTTTTTTATGTACTATTCTAGTATTTTCTGGTGCTCTTACTAAATCGGCGCAATTCCCTCTTCATATATGGTTACCGGATGCCATGGAAGGGCCTACTCCTATTTCGGCTTTGATACATGCAGCTACTATGGTAGCTGCTGGAATTTTTCTTGTAGCTCGACTTTTTCCCCTTTTCAAAGTTCTACCTTACCTAATGAATCTAATAGCTTTGATAGGTATAATAACAGTACTATTAGGAGCTACTTTAGCTATTGCTCAAAAAGATATTAAGAGAAGTTTGGCTTATTCTACAATGTCTCAATTGGGTTATATGATGTTAGCTCTTGGTATGGGGTCTTATCGAGCTGCTTTATTTCATTTGATTACTCATGCCTATTCAAAAGCATTGTTGTTTTTAGGGTCTGGATCTATTATTCATTCAATGGAAACTCTTGTTGGTTATTCTCCGGATAAGAGTCAAAATATGAGTCTTATGGGTGGTTTAATAAAACATATTCCAATTACAAGAATAGCTTTTTTATTAGGAACCCTGTCCCTTTGTGGTATTCCCCCTCTAGCCTGTTTTTGGTCAAAAGATGAAATTCTTAATGATAGTTGGTTCTATTCGCCTATTTTTGCAATAATAGCTTATTTCACAGCAGGATTAACTGCATTTTATATGTTGCGAGTTTATTTACTTACTTTTGAAGGACATTTCAATGTTCATTTTCAAAATTACAGCGGAAAAACAAATAGCTTCTTCTATTCAATATCTTTATGGGGTAAAGAAGAAAAAAAAATGCTTAAAAAAAGGCTTTTATTCCCTTTATTAAAAATGAATAATAATCAAGGGAGTTCTTTTTTTCTGAGGAAAAGATATCAAATTGATCGTAGTGTAATAAAAGGGATTCGACCCCTTATTATTCATTGTTTTCCCACTAAACAAAATATCTCCTATCCCTACGAATCCGACAACACTATGTTATTTCCTATGCTTGTTTTAGTACTATTTACTTTGTTTATTGGGGTTATAGGAATCCCGTTGAATCAATTCAATCTAGAAGGAATTCGGTTGGATATTTTATCGAAACTATTCATTCCGTCCTTAACCCTTTTGGATCAAGGGTCAAATAATTCTTTTGATTGGTATGAATTTTTAACAAATTCTTATTTTTCAGTTGTTATAGCTTTTTTTGGAATATTTATAGCATGTTCTTTATATAATCCTCTTTATTCATCTTTACAAAATTTTGACTTTTTTAATTCACTTGATAAAAGAGGTCCTAAGCGACTTCTTAGGGACAAAATAATAACGGTCATATATGATTGGTCTTCTAATCGTGGTTATATAGATGCTTTCTATGCAATATCTGTAATTAAAGGTGTAAGGAAATTCGTTGAAATAATTTCTTTTTTTGATAGACGAATAATTGATGGAATTATCAACGGAGTTGGTGTTGCAAGTTTCGTTTTAGGAGAAGGTATTAAATATGTAGGAGGAGGCCGCATTTCTTCTTATCTTTTATTGCTTTTATTTTATTTATTAATTTTATTAATAATTTTATTAATAATTTACTATTATCATTTTCTAAATATCATTTTATAAAATTATCAAAATATAGATTTTTTAAATTTAAGTATATCAAGTATATAAAAAAATTAAATAAAATGGATTACATATCTTATATATATTTTATTTAGATATTATCAATATATTCTTTTTATTTGTATATTATTTGAAGTATCTTAGACAAGATGAATCTAATATCTAATATAAAAATATATTAACTAACTTATTAACTTAATATACATAACTAAAAAAAATATACATACATAAAGAAAAATCTAAGATATCTCATCGTTTGATATAAATCTATATGGTTGCCT